TTTCTATCTTTATCCATGGATCCCTTACTTATACTTATTCAATTGGAAAGATTGATCTAATTCCAAATTCACAAAAATTATGTTTCGTAATTTCATAATCCAAATTTGAAATTTCTAATTGACCCTTGGATACAAATCACGAGAATGGATATTCTTCCTCGAATCTTTCATTTAGAGGTAAAGGATTCAAATGAAATCCTTTTAAGAAATAAAGTTTTTGATCAGAATATGAATGAAACTGAAGAACCCCTTAACTATTAAGGGGATTAATAGAACGAATCGCACTTTTACCACTAAACTATACCCGCTACAATACGATTATTGTATAGAAATGAGACTTTTGTCGAACAAGGGAATCGGACGTAATCAATATAGGACAGAAATAAAAAAAAATCATGAAATGCAAATTAGAGCTTAGAGTATTGACGTGTTTGTTAGGAGTCCTAATGAAATTAGGAAAAGAGGACTTATTTTGTTTAAAAATAAAAAACGAAATTGAATAACTAAATAAAATAAAAAATTTGGTTCTTGAAGGGGTTTTGACAGATACGGCTCGACAAAACAATTTCAGCCATAACATAAAATGCATTGTGCAAAAAAAAATACATCGTTCTGTTTTTCCCTTTTTTCGAGTATCCAGTAAAAGTAAATTAAATAAAAAAAAAGAAGAAGAAACAAAAGAATAATAAAGAATAAGAAATGACACTTTGATTCCATCTAAATCATTTTTCTATGATTTTGCGGTATGGTTCATTGGAACAAAAAAAGGGCCCGGCTGGGTACTGACCAGACCAGGCCGTGAAAATAAAAAAAAGCCTTTTGTAATTTTGTAAAGAGATATTCTTTATTTTTTTCTATTTTGATTCGAGATATCTCTTTCGAGGCCATTCTTTATTTTCATTTTTCATTTTTTTATTTTCATTTTATAGAAATAAAAAATGGAATTGCTGATAAAAGTTGTATCCATCTGTATAATACAATACAAAATACAATAAAAAATATATAAGCTATATAATAAAGTTAAAGTAAAGAAGGGCCTTTTTTTCAAGCATTATCTTTTGTGTAATGTAACATAGTAATTATTATTTTTTTTTTTCAATTAGGAGAGATGGCTGAGTGGATTAAAGCGTCGGATTGCTAATCCGTTGTACGAGCTATTCGTACCGAGGGTTCGAATCCCTCTCTTTCCGTTTCCGTCGCTGACTGGGTATCTTTCAAATTCGAATTTAGCGAACCCTTTTGCTTTTTTTTATTTGACTAGTTAAAGATGTAGAATAGATAAAATGAAAGATGTAGAATAGATAAAATCAAATCCTAAAAACATTTATAAGAATTAAGAATAAAGTAAAGAAAAATTTCTTATTTTTTAGTCTTCACGTCCAGGATTACGCCCTGGGTCATTAGATAGGAACCCGAAGATGAAGAGAGAAACAAAGAATATAACTACGGTGTAAACAAAGAGTTTGAGAGTAAGCATTACACAATCTCCAATTTTTTTTGGGGGGGAAAAAGAGAATAGATTCTCTATTTTTATACTACATATCCTATTTTGACACCAAGAAATGAAACGGTTTTTCAAATTGATAGAAATACAAAAGAGTTTTTATTTTTCGAAATTAACACAATTCGACTTCGATTTCGATATTGTGGCGGACTCTAATAGGGTCTTTCAGTGAAAAAAAAAGGTAAGAACCATGAAATGGGGAAATCGAAATTTCTCGTGTCTGCCCAAGAATTTTACTGTTTTACTTGAGGGTTCATTCAAATTGGAAGACTCATCTGGTCTTATCAATTGTTAGAATTTTTTTTTTTCTCGAGCTTGAATAAATCATGAATTTTTCTCGGACACTATTAAAGATCTTATCGAAAACTTACAGCAGCTTGCCAAACAAAGGCTAAGAGAAAAAAGAAAAGAGGTATTACTGGCATAACATCTACAATTGGATTCAAAAAAGCGTACGCCTCGGGTAATTTGCCGAATAAAAAACTACTCGAATAAAGGGCAGAATTAAGAAAGATATAGATCAAACTAAAGGTATTAAGCATAACAAACATTTTGTTCTTGGAGATAATTGTATTTTGATTGAGTTAAAAATATGTTATTGATATAAGCTAAAAATGATAAAAATGACGAAAAGAAAGTAAGGTAGACAAAAAAATACTTCTTTGAACCGAACCAATCAAAACAAAAATCCTTGAATTCTCACAAGAGAATAGAAGAAATCATACTTTCATACAATATCTTAATTGAATTCTATGTAATGATCAATAAATGGAGTTTAATTCTGCATCTACTTGTGTCAAAATCTTAAAAAAAAGAATCTAATTTATTCCATAGAGATTTGGCCGGGAATTGACGAACAACCAATATTAGTGTTTATTAGTATCGAATAGAAAAGAAATTAAAATGGGGCGTGGCCAAGCGGTAAGGCAACGGGTTTTGGTCCCGCTATTCGGAGGTTCGAATCCTTCCGTCCCAGAGCGACCTCTTATATATATCCGAATATCAGACTCCAAATTACTTTTTTGAGCAACCTCTCTTTCAGAGTATAATTTTTTTAAGAGTCTAATTTTTGATAAAATGGACTTCTTGTTTCGAATTTTCAAAACTCTTCTCTGAATAAGATGTTTTTTCATAAATTGAATCGAGTTCAAATAATACGAAAATAAAATGGAATCCATTTGTGATCCAAGTAAGATGGCAACATAGATCACAAGAGTTTGAATTCAAAAAAAGTCGGATGGGCCCTCCCCCTCCCTTTCACTTTGATATGTAAGTGAGTGGCTTAAAAAATCCCTACATACCCGACCTCCGTGAATTTGCAAGGATACATTCTAAATCGAAATGCGAAAACCTCCCCAATTTTTTATTTCATTTCTTGAAATCTAAACAAGAGGGTATTCGTGTACTGTTTGAATTCAATCAATGGAATTAAGTTTCTAAGACCGGTTTAGGGTAAAAGAACAATTATAGTAAAGAATGACGTAATCTGGACCCTTTTGGCTTTTTATCTATACAAAAGAGTCTAGCATCCCGTATCAAATAGGATCCTATTTTTATTTATGATTAATCATCCCCCAGAATGAATTGGGAGTGGGGTCCATACGAGTTCGTGAGCGATGTAAGATCTCATAATCAATCGAGTTTCATATGGATTAATTTTCTTTGAGCTGGAGGTATTTGATGTTTGGCTCTAATTAATAATTGGAAATGTATTTAATCATAATTAATAATTGAGACGGGGTCCATTCATATATCTTCATCCTCTATATTTACTTTTTACTTTATTTTCTTTTTATTTTTATTCGTGTTCTTTTTTGTTTTATTTAGAAATAAAAAGAAATATTGCATTCATGCAATAAAATGAAAACAATAAAATTAAAATAGAGGGTGAAATTCAATTCTTACTGAGGCTTCTTCCTCATAAATTAACTAACTATTCCTTTCATATCGAAGGAAAAAGGACTGGGTATTGACCGAAGCAATGACTATTCATGATTCCATAATTGAATCAATTACATACCGGTTCAAAACTCGAAAAAATGTTATGGTAAAACTTCGTTTGAAACGATGTGGTAGAAAGCAACGTGCGACTTGAAGGACACGATCCGCTGTGGATTTTTTTTTCATCCGCCATTTTAGATTGTAGATTATCTAGAAATGAATGGGCTCTTGGCTCGACATACTTTGTTCTGTTCTACTAGAATTCTCGTTTTTTGTTGGGGTGTAGTGTAAATAGGACATGATGGAGCTTGAGTAGAAAGTATTTGTTCATTTCGCAGGGGCAAGGATCTAGGGTTAATACCAATCAATAAGTTGTAACAAACTTCGTAAGTATATTTTCGATATATAAATTGAAAGAATCTGATTCGAACAATTTTGAAATCCAAAACGACAATTTGTTGGAATTGGTAAAACTCTTTCGATGAAAAGTGTATCATGCAGGAATCAATTGTTCGTATGATTCTTTGATAGAAAAAAATCGCAAAAAGGGGTGTGTTGCCGCCATTTTTGAAAACGAAAGATCACCGAAGTAATGTCTAAACCCAATGATTCAAGGCAAAGATAAAAAGGATCCTGGAACAAGGAAATACCGTTTTCAATTGTCTCAACAATTAGATCAGAATGGGAATTAAGAATCAAAAAATCGATTCGAAACGAGACAAACAAAAAAGGGGTTAGAGACCACTCAAAAAAAGAAATCCCTAAAGATTTTCTTTTGGGCTATTTAAAAGTTATCCAACTTGAGTTATGAGAGTACGAATGCTTTTTTTTCGAATTTTCGAAAAAGAAGGACTTAAATCACACAATTTCTAATCATTTTTTCTCGAGCCGTACGAGGAGAAAACTTCTTATACGTTTCTAGGGGGGGTATTGTTCATCTACATCTATCCCAATGAGCTGTTTATCGAATCGTTGCAATCGATGCTCGATCCCGAAGAGAGGGAAGAGATCTTCGGAAAGTGGGTTTTTATGATCCGATAAATAATCAAACCCATTTAAATCTTCCTGCTATTTTAGATTTCCTTGACAAGGGCGCTCAACCTACAGGAACGGTTCATGATATTTCAAAGAAGGCTGGGATTTTTAAGGAACTTCATCTTAATTAAACGAAATTGCATCGAGGATATAGAATAAAAAAAGAGGGTGTGGATGACTCCTATATAGTTTTGTATAACTTTTTCTTTACTACTCCCCCCTTTTTTGTTCTATTCATACCTATTTTTTATCCCTATTTAATATTGCTCCCATAAAGTATAATGTTCTGGAAGTATAAGGACAAAAAAAATAAGCAGAAGAACAAAAATCAATTTTATTGCTAGAATTTTATTGATATAAGATGCATATAAAAAAGATCAAATGAATACAACGAACTAATTGGGTCGAGAAATCGAAAATTTACATTACTCGCAATCGAAACCGGGCTTTTTATAGTTTGTCGTTGTAAATCTATTAACAAATCACAAAACAAGGGATTCAACTTGTTTATTTTACTTATATTGATTGATTGAATCAATGTCAACCCGAGATTTCTTTTTTTTTTTATTCTTTCAGCTATAGCTATGTATCTATTTGTATTTATGTATAGTAAATATGTAGTGCAAATCTAACGCAAGTTCTTTCTTTTTCTTTTCGATTTTTTTTCAAAAGCATTTCTAAATTATTTCTTTTCTATATTATTTATTTATTTCATTTTATAATTTTTTTTTTATTTTAATATTTTAATTAAATTAATAAATTCATTCTTTTTGTTTTCGCCATTTTATTTTTTTAGATTCTTTTCTTAACATTAATATTCAACATTCACCGTCATATTGACAACAGCGTATCGAACAACTATAATTCGATCGTGGATAAGGATAAACAGATCCATTTATCTCCGTACCTATTTATCTCCGTAACAGAGGTTTGGTTTTTTTCTTTACTTCATTCAAAATTCAAAATTAAAGTAATGGGTTCGCTGGATTCACTGTTATACAAGAAGTCTTTTTTTTATGTTCCCAATCGATTCTAAATTTTGTTAGTCGATTTCTTGCTAATTTAATATTTTGATTCCGTTGTGCAATTTCATTTCTTTTCTTTTATTTCTTTTTTATTCCGATTGTATCCACCCATTCGAATTATTCGGGTTGCTAACTCAACGGTAGAGTACTCGGCTTTTAAGTGCGGCTAGCATCTTTTACACATTTATATGAAACAAAGGATTCGTCCATACCATCGGGAGAGTTTGTAAGACCACGACTGATCCTGAAAGGAATGAATGGAAAAACCAGCATGTCGTATCAATGGAAAATTTGGAGAATACTTTATTCTGATTCAATGGCTTCAAAATAGGGTTTGAGTTGTTGGCGCAGAACAAAAAATGGAATTCAAAGTTGGGTCGAGTGAATAAATGGATAGAGCCTTATGGTTCCAATTCTCGGGAAATAAAAAGGAACGAGCTTCTCTTCTGAATTGAATTTGAATAATTCCCCGATCTAATTAAACGTTAAAAAGATATTAGTTCCTAATGCGGGGAAGGGGTTTTCCGCGAGTCGATTAGCTATTTTTTTAATGAGTCCTAACTATGAGTTTGTCCCTATTATGGGTTGGAGATGAATGTGTAGAAGAAGCAGTATATTGATAAAGATATTTTGTTTTCCAAAATCAAAAGAGCGGTTGGATTGCAAAAATAAAGGATTTCTAACCACCTATTTATACTATAACAAACATAAACCAATTCAAAAATGATAAAATCGAGAATCCGGTAATGAGTTTACCCGTTTCCAAGGTATCCATTTTTTTCTTTACTACAATACTTTGTTTTGACTGTATCGCACTATGTATCATTTGATAACCCAATGTATCATTTGATAATCCAATAAATACCTTACCTTTTGTTGCAATCTAATTTCAAATGAAAGAATATCAAATCCATTTAGAACTAGATAGATCTCAGCAACACAACTTCCTATACCCACTTCTTTTTCGAGAGTATATTTATACACTTGCTCATGATCACGGTTTAAATAGATCGACGATTCCGTTGGAAAATGGGGGTTATGACAATAAATCTAGTTCACTCAGTGTGAAACGTTTAATTAGTCGGACGTATCAACGGATTCATTTGAGTATTTATGCTAAGGATTCGAATCCAAATCAATTTATTGGACACAACAATCAATTTTATTCGCAAATGATATCGGAGGGATTTTCAGTCATTGTGGAAATTCCATTTTCCCTACGATTAGTAGCTTTCTTAGAAGGGAAAGAAAAAGAAATGGCGAAATCTCATAATTTCCAATCAATTCATTCAATATTTCCTTTTTTCGAGAACAATTTCTCACATTTACACTATGTCTTAGATGTACTAATACCCTACCCCATTCGCCCGGAAATCTTGGTTCGAGCCTTTCGCTATTGGGTAAAAGATGCCTCCTCTTTACATTTATTGCGATTCTTTCTTCATGAGTATTTTAAYTGGAATAGTCTTATTACTCCAAAGAAATCAAATTCCATTTTTTCAACAAGCAATCCAAGATTTTTCTTGTTCCTATATAATTCTCATGTATATGAATATGAATCAATCTTCTTTTTTCTCCGTAACCAATCTTCTCATTTACGATCAACATCTTCAGGACTCCTTTTTGAGCGAATTTCTTTTTATGGAAAAGTAGAAGATCTTGTCCAAGTCTTTGTTAATGATTTTCAGGACAACTTATGGCTGTTCAAGCATCCTATCATGCATTATGTTAGATATCAAGGAAAATCCGTTCTGGCTTCAAAAGATATGCCTCTTCTGATGAATAAATGGAAATATTACCTTGTCAATTTATGGCAATGGCATTTTCACGTGTGGTCTCAACCCGGAAGGATTCATATAAACCACTTATACAAAGATTATATCAACTTTCTGGGCTATCTTTCCAGGGGGCGACTAAATACTTTGGTGGTGCGGAGTCAAATGCTAGAAAATGCATTTCTAATCGATAATGCTATGAAGCAGTTCGAGACAACCG